TTAACTTTTTCGTTCTTTATCAACGATTGGAAAATGGAAAAAACGTATTCCAATTTCGTTTGTTAACTGAAAAATGAGCAGGCTAGAATCATAAGTATTTGATTAGATTTGATAATAGTATGGTAGAAAGAAATATAAATTTCTTTCTACCATACTATTTATTAGTATTAGATTAGTCGTTTTTTTGTCGTGTATAATAATATACTAAAGTACTAAAGATACAGACTTAATTAAAGATTGACTAAGCTCTAATACGTATCCCCAGCTATGTTATGTAGATATTGATCCTAATTCTATTGTTTTGCTCGATCTATTGGATCGATTTGGATTTTTTTTGATCAATCCAAAAAAATCAGAGTATCCACCGAAAGAATCAAAGGTATGTATCAATATCAATTTAAAACTTTTTTTAGCATTCTCAACCCAAGAAATCCATCTATAAAACAATAGATTTGATTCCTCAACAAAAAACTCAATTAGTTAAAATTAGCTAAGGTAAGTCGTTTTTTTAGAGTCCACTTCTCCCCCATACTACAAGTGAAAGAGAAAATGTAAAGACTACCATTAAAGCAGCCCAAGCGAGACTTACAATATCCATGTGAATTATGTTCCCAATTTCTATGAATATGAAGGAATTATTCCATTATTGTTTACTAATAATAGTGAAATCAATGGTACAGAGTCAAAAAATTTTTAGATACAAAGATTTACCGTCCACTAGATGCTTAGAATCAAGTACGTATCAAGAGACTCTAAGGGATTAGGATATTTCTTTTTTTTTTTTTTATCAGGCGACACCCGGATTTGAACTGGGGAATAAAGGATTTGCAGTCCTCCGCCTTACCGCTCGGCCATGCCGCCAAAAATATAGATGCAAATTTTTTCTTTTGGGGGTGAATTTTTGAACTTTGTTTATTGTACTTGCGTTTTTAATCCTTTAAATCCCATTTTCTTAATTCCCTTCCTAACTAACAAAAAGCCTTTACTTTTTTAAAATTGGATCCATACAAAAAAAAAATATAGACTTTCAGTCACAAAAGTAAAAACTCAAAATAAATTGGACCCATTAACTTTTAACTTTTTTGGAATTCATGAACCAGTCTTAGATTTTGACTTCAAATCATGTTTCCCCAATGACATAAGAAAATTCAAATGATAAAAAATCATTATTTTTGCGTCTTTTCAAAAAAAGAAAATATTTTTTTCGATTATAACAACAATTATACATATATGTAAACCCCGGAACCATAACAGAAATTACACAGACAATTGCGTATCTTATATACGAAATATAGATTAGATATCGGGGCACGCATTTATTAATTACTAACTTTAACCCGCTTTGCTTTACAATACAAGCGTATATTACGAATAGTACTAAAATAGATCTTTTCTCCACAAAATAGAAAATTTTATGTATTCCTCATATATATATGGAATTTTTTTGTAAAATTTTATGTGATTTAGTAAACAGAATATAGATTCCATCCGAGCTAGATCGATCGATATCGATATGATTCAATAAAGAATGATCCAAAACAGGGATTTTTAAACAAATGAGGAATTGGGTTCAGATGTTACGAGAGGGAAATAAGCTGATGTCTACAATACCTGGGTTTAATCAGATACAATTTGAAGGATTTTGTCGGTTCATGGATCAGGGCTTACCGGAAGAGCTTAAAAAGTTTCCAAAAATTGAGGATACAGATCAAGAAATTGAATTTCAATTATTTGTGGAGACATATCAATTGGTAGAACCCGTGATAAAAGAAAAGGCTGCTGTGTATAAATCACTTACATATTCTTCCGAGTTATTTGTATCCGCAGGATTAATTTGGAAAACCTGCAGGGATATGCAAGAACAAACAATTTTTATTGGAAGCATTCCTCTCATGAATTCCCTGGGAACTTTTATAGTAAATGGAATATACAGAATTGTGATCAATCAAATATTGCAAAGCCCCGGTATTTATTACCGGGCAGAATTGGACCATAACGGAATTTCGGTCTATACTGGCACCATAATATCAGATTGGGGAGGAAGATCAGAATTAGAGATTGATAGAAAAGCAAGGCTATGGGCTCGTGTGAGTAGGAAGCAGAAAATATCTATTCTAGTTCTATTATCAGCTATGGGTTCGAATCTAAAAGAAATTCTGGATAATGTTTGCTACCCGGAAATTTTTTTGTCTTTCTTGAATGATAAAGAGAAAAAAATTTTTGGGTCAAAGGAAAATGCCATTTTGGAGTTTTATCAACAATTTGCTTGTGTAGGAGGAGACCCGGTATTTTCGGAATCTTTTTGTAAAGAATTACAAAAAAAATTTTTTCAACAAAAATGCGAATTAGGAAGGATTGGTCGACGAAATATGAATCGTCGACTTAATCTTGATATACACCAAAACAATACGTTTTTGTTACCGCGTGATATATTGGCAGCCACAGATCATTTGATTGGAATGAAATTTGGAATGGGTACACTTGATGATATGAATCATTTGAAAAATAAACGTATTCGCTCTGTATCAGATCTCTTACAAGATCAATGCGGATTGGCTCTGGTTCGTTTAGAAAATGTGGTTCGAGGAACTATATGTGGAGCAATTCGGCATAAATTAATACCTATTCCTCAGAATTTGGTAATTTCAACTCCATTAACAACGACTTATGAATCTTTTTTTGGTTTACACCCATTATCTCAAGTTTTGGATCGAACTAATCCATTGACACAAATAGTTCATGGTCGAAAATTGAGTTTTTTAGGCCCTGGAGGAGTGACAGGGCGTACGGCTAGTTTTCGGATACGAGATATCCATCCTAGTCACTACGGGCGTATTTGCCCAATTGACACGTCTGAAGGAATTAATGTTGGACTTATTGGATCCTTAGCAATTCATGCAAGAATAGGTCTTTTGGGGTCTCTAGAAAGCCCTTTTTATAAAATTTCTGAGAGATCAACAAGGGTACAGGTGCTTTTTTTATCCCCAAGTAGGGATGAATACTATAAGGTATCCACAGAAAATTTTTTGGCACTAAATCAAGGTATTCAGGAAGAACAGGTTGTTCCGGCTCGATACCGTCAAGAATTCCTGACTATTGCGTGGGAACAGGTTCGTTTTCGAAGTATTTTTCCGTTCCAATATTTTTCTATTGGAGCTTCCCTGATTCCTTTTATCGAGCACAATGACGCAAATCGCGCTTTAATGAGTTCTAATATGCAACGTCAAGCAGTTCCGCTTTCTCAGTCCGAGAAATGCATTGTTGGAACCGGGTTGGAACGTCAAGCGGCCCTAGATTCGGGGGTTCTCGCTATAGCCGAACATGAGGGAAAGATCATTTATACCGATACTGATAAGATCATTTTATCAGGTAATGGGGATACTCAAAGCATTCCATTAGTTATGTATCAACGTTCCAACAAAAATACTTGTATGCACCAAAACGCCCGGATTCCGCGGGGTAAGTGCATTAAAAAGGGACAAATTTTAGCAGATGGTGCCGCTACAGTTGGAGGCGAACTAGCTTTGGGAAAAAACGTATTAGTGGCTTATATGCCGTGGGAAGGTTACAATTTTGAAGATGCGGTACTCATTAGTGAGCGTCTTGTAGATGAAGATATTTTTACTTCTTTTCACATACGGAAATATGAAATTCAGACTTATGTGACAAGTCAAGGCCCCGAAAGGGTCACTGGTGAAATACCGCATTTAGAAGCCCATTTACTACGCAATTTAGACAAAAATGGGATTGTGAAGTTGGGGTCGTGGGTAGAAACAGGTGATATTTTGGTAGGAAAATTAACACCTCAGATGGCAAAAGAATCTTCGTATGCCCCCGAAGATAGATTATTACGAGCCATACTAGGAATTCAGGTATCTACATCCAAAGAAACTTGTCTAAAACTCTCTATAGGTGGTAGGGGTCGAGTTATTGATGTGAGATGGATCCAGAAAAAGGGGGGCTCTAGTTATAATCCAGAAACAATTCATGTATATATTTTACAGAAACGTGAAATAAAAGTTGGCGATAAAATAGCCGGAAGACATGGAAATAAGGGTATCATTTCCAACATTTTGCCTAGACAAGATATGCCTTATTTGCAAGACGGAATACCCCTTGATATGGTCTTTAACCCGTTAGGAGTACCTTCACGAATGAATGTAGGACAGATATTTGAATGTTCGCTCGGGTTAGCGGGAGGTCTGGTAGATAGACATTATCGAATAGCACCATTTGATGAGAGATATGAACAAGAGGCTTCGAGAAAACTAGTGTTTTCTGAATTATATCAAGCCAGTAAACAAACAACGAAGCCGTGGATATTTGAACCCGAGTATCCGGGAAAGAGTCGAATATTTGATGGAAGAACAGGGGATCTTTTTGAACAACCTGTTATAATAGGAAATCCTTATATATTGAAATTAATTCATCAAGTTGATGATAAAATCCATGGACGTTCTAGTGGACATTATGCCCTTGTTACCCAACAACCCCTTCGAGGAAGAGCCAAGCAAGGAGGACAGCGAGTAGGAGAAATGGAAGTTTGGGCTCTAGAAGGATTTGGTGTTGCTCATATTTTACAAGAAATGCTTACTTATAAATCGGATCATATTAAAGCTCGCCAGGAAGTACTTGGTACTATGATCATTGGGGGAACAATACTTAACCCCGAAGATGCTCCAGAATCTTTTCGACTCCTCGTTCGAGAACTACGATCTTTGGCTCTGGAACTGAATCATTTCCTTGTATCTGAGAAAACCTTCCAGATTAATAGGATGGAAGCTTAATCGGAATAAATTAGAATTTTTCTTCTATGATCGATCAGTATAAACATCAACAACTCAGAATTGGATCAGTTTCGCCTAAACAAATAAGTGCTTGGGCCACAAAAATCCTACCTAATAGAGAGATAGTTGGAGAGGTGACAAAACCTTATACTTTTCATTACAAAACCAATAAACCAGAAAAAGATGGATTATTTTGTGAAAGAATTTTTGGGC